GTAAGTGATAGTAGTCACAGTTACATTTCTAGGTGCATTTTTGATAAACGTAGAACTAGTAGCGAAAGCGGGAGGTCCAGTCTACGAACCCGCGCGAAGAGTAGTGATTTAACTCTAAGAGAAGGGTCTAATGATCTCGATGCAACTCAAAAATACAGGCATTTGTGGGTTCAATGCGAAAATTGTTATGGATTAAATTATAAAAAATTTTTGAAATCAAAAATGAATATTTGTGAACAATGTGGATATCATTTGAAAATGAGTAGTTCAGAAAGAATCGAACTTTCGATCGATCCCGGTACTTGGGATCCTATGGATGAAGACATGGTCTCTCTGGATCCCATTGGATTTCATTCGGAGGAGGAGCCTTATAAAGATCGTATTGATTCTTATCAAAGAAAGACAGGATTAACTGAGGCTGTTCAAACAGGTGTAGGTCAACTAAATGGTATTCTCGTAGCAATTGGGGTTATGGATTTTCAGTTTATGGGGGGTAGTATGGGATCCGTGGTGGGGGAGAAAATCACTCGTTTGATTGAGTACGCTACCAATCGACTTATACCTCTTATTATAGTGTGCGCTTCGGGGGGGGCGCGCATGCAAGAAGGAAGTTTGAGCTTAATGCAAATGGCTAAAATATCATCTGCCTTATATGATTATCAATCCAATAAAAAGTTATTTTATGTATCAATCCTTACATCTCCTACTACTGGTGGGGTAACAGCTAGTTTTGGTATGTTGGGAGATATCATTATTGCCGAACCCAATTCCTACATTGCATTTGCGGGTAAAAGAGTAATTGAACAAACATTGAATAAAACAGTACCTGAAGGTTCACAAGCGGCTGAATATTTATTCCAGAAAGGTTTATTCGACCTAATCGTACCGCGTAATACTTTAAAAAGTGTTCTGAGTGAGTTATTTAAGCTCCACGCCTTTTTTCCGTTGAATTCCAATTCAATCAAGTAGAGCGTATTAAGTTAAATTATTTTATTTGTAGCAGGGTTTTTCTATGTTTTAGAGTTGTAAGACAAGCGTTTCATTATCATTACGCGTGATTCTAGCATATGCTCAGCTGCTCCTACCAAGCACTAAAGGCAAAAGGATGTTTATCTGTACTTCCTCTATCTTACTTTGACTTCACTCCGCTACGCACCTTCAAACAGCCTAGTTGTCCTAAGAGCTGATTCGAGAACTGCTTCAATTCCAAGAAGAGCGCTTACCGAAAGCAGCTTTTGATTGAAAGGTAGCTTTCAAAGAGGAAGTTTCTTCTGATTTGAAGGTTTGGAACATCAAGAGAGAGTCGACGAAAGAGCTTTACAAGTGACATTGCCTTTCTGAACCTATTATAGAGGATGGTCCACTCAATGGGTTTTGTTGAAGGGGTACGGACGTCTTCCTCTCTATTTACTAGTCCTTCCGACACAGACAGCTACCTCCATTCACTAGACCTCCCTACTCGATTCAAAAGAAGAAGATCGGCTCTACTGCTCACTCTCGAAGACAGGGGGCGATTCCCTACTCAACTATGGCATTTATACCTTCGTCCGATGAGACTCAATCGATGAGATTGCTGATGCCGATCCCACGAACTGAGAAAGAAATTTCTGTCTAAGAGCCAATATAAAACTATACGGCTGGAATCTGGCTATTCTATTGATTTTCACTTCCAACTAGGCACCGCTATCCTGCATTTGAGCGAGCTCAACAGGCTCGAATGGTCTTTAAGGAGTTTAATTATTTGATAGAATAAGGGGCTTTCCTCAGACCTCTGTCCGGCCTAAGGACCGTCTCTAGGCTGGAGCTCCTGTCTCCGTACTTAGAGAGCCGACCAATCCACTTCGTTACCCGATCAAAATGGAAAATAGTACATAGTGTGGTTAAGGCTTTAAGAGTGAGATCGGATCTTCTTACCCCAGCCAATGCATCTGATAGTTCCTAAGCAGGAGAGAATCGTTATTGGTATTGTGTTCTATTTTAAAATACTAATGAATGGGGACTAGCATACCATATTGGGAAATAGATTCTGAAAGCATTATTGTTAGAAGAATAGAAGAAAGATAAACCGAAAGTGCGGTTACTCTTTTCATCTTGTTTTGATGCAAAGGTAAAGTGTCAGAAAACATATCTTTTGCTGCCCGATTGAGTGGTTCTCCACACTCGCATGGTGAAAGAACATGGTGTGTGCTACAGACATTGTATTAAAAAGTGTCTTTATGTTAAGAATTTGAGATTCTCGCTTGCCAAAGCATCAGGATGATATAACAATTGTTCCGGCACCGTGTACCACCAGATAGAAAATCCAATCATAGCACAGAAAACTAAGACAAACCTCATATCGAAATTGTATGAATAGATTAGAGCATCTTTAATGCCAAAGGATTTCACTCGTGAGGATTCCCGGGTTACATCCTTTAATCCAACTTTCCTATCAGGAGAGCGAAGTAGAGGATTAAGCCCAACATATTCCTTAAATGGAAGAAAGGGAAGGTGCCTCCTTCTTTCCCTAAGGGGCTCCCACAGATAAAATAAATACTGAGCTGCCCAGCTAGGGTTATAGCTCGAGCTATCTACATAATATAAAAGTGTCCGAGCACCTGGCCGAGCCTTGCTCATAGCATTTTGAAGTCTGTCAACATGAGACGTCTCCTCCATATGCTCTTCAAGACATGTGAGATCTATACAATCCTGCACCCCCTGCGGGGGGGTTCCAGCAACAAGATTTCAGGAGCGATTGCCCACCAGACGGAGAAGTCCAAATGATAAGAACAAATCGCATATCACATGAATGAATATTAGTAAATGATAGCATCCAATAGATTCCTTGATACGGGACATGGGTCTGTTGATGTCCTTAAGACCTGGTTGTCGATCCGGGGATCGGAGTAGGACAGCTTTCCCTGGTGTCCAGTTTCTTACTAATTGTTCTATGTGGATTCTATACGATACGCACTTCTATGGCCCTTCGTCGAGCATTTTCGAGTTTCTTTCTCAGGATGTGCCTTTATCTTCACCGGCATACTTATTGTGAACTTTTGTATGCGATTCCTGCTGTTCGTTACCGGTGAGTGTAGCATTGATTAGTTATATAGTCTTGAGAAATGGTTGAGCATCTTGTAGAATAATATAGGTTTTCATAATGTCGAGCATCTTTTCGCTATGCTATGCTAGCTTCTTTGATTCAGAGCTAGTTTAAAACTAAAAAACTATAGGGTAGGGGCTCTTCCCGCGCTATTGCGTACGTACTTAGCTTAGCTAGTTTAGGGCTTCTATCGCGCTATATTTTAGCTAATTTTAGGCGAAAAAGACGGGTTTTAAAAGCTAGAGACGTTCAATCCATGCTTTTTTATGATAGCTATTTAATCTTGTTAGTTAATCCATGGTCGCCCCCGTCACAAAGTGGCTAATGCCTATCGGTACGCCGTGCGCACGAAAGGATCTCAGCTGGTGTAGGGTTCTCGTCCTACAGACCCCATTTCGGTGCCATTGCAGTGGGCTCACTGGGCCCTCCAGTTTTTCGATCGCTCTTCTTGTGCGCGAAGGTTTTGTGGGCCCACGGCATCTTGATCCGATCCCTCTCTTGACTCGCAAGACGCGCTTTACTCACCATAGAATAGATCGAGGGAGGTTCGAACTCCCATTGCCTGCTTGTCAGGCTAGATTCCATCCGATCTTGTTTGACTGCTTATATACAAAATAAGTTAACCCTTCCAAATAGCCCAAAAATGACAGCCATCAAAAGGCCTAAGCCCATATAGCCTCGGCCTGTCCAAATGATGTTCAGCGGTCTCTACCCAAGTAGCTGTGGCCCATGATCCAAAGGACCCGCAACCAGTCAATCATGCTATCCTTACCTTTCAACCAACCCCTTCGATTCCGCTTCTGCAGCAGTATAAAATCTCGGTCCCTTACCTTGATGCCTACAGCTCAATTTGTTTTCCAGTGATGGCAAGAATCCGCGAAATACTGCTTTTTCTTCTTCTTGTGTTGTTTCTGAATGGCATCATAGCTACACGAGGGAAAGCGATGCTGCCCACTCTGCCGCAAAAGGGGGCCGCTTTCTTCCCCCAAAAAATGCCAGTTCCACCATCAGGGCCCAGCAAGCAGCATAATTATGTTCCGAGGCTGTGTTTCATTCCAGCAACAGTAGTATATGGTTCAAAACGCCTTGTTCCATCCGGCGCGAATCCCCTCCATCACTAGTATAGTGGAGGTCTTATTTGTATTGCAATAATGAATAAATGTACGAACACAAATAATGAGCAGACCAGCCCACTTTTATATGTGGGTTCATTTCATAATGTATTTTTGTTTTGAATAAAGAAGCGCGCTCCTGTTAGTGTAACGTAGGTGTCTTTCTCGGTTGATGGATGGGATAAATGCCTATATCGCTTTGTAATGTTATTGTCATGTTGATGCTATTGCTATATTAAAGAATATAATCTAAAAAAGTTGCTTTAGTCCCATTCTTTATAATTGTCTTTCTCGTACTGTGTAAACGAACTTCAAGTCTTAATTGTGTACTCACCAGGAAGCGTCACAGCCTAGGTTTGGGCCACCTCCGATGTCGATCTGCAGTAATAGTTTGTTTTCGAAAGTAGTTTTCCGAGGTAGGTTATATTTTAACCTAGAGCGATTTGCCTGCTTCTTTCTAGGCTATAGTTTACCTGTATCATGCAAATGTCCAACACTTAGGTGCTTTCTAAGATCATCCTATATGAAAGATGTATGACATGTGTGGATAATGAATGACTTGCATGGTATGCAATCTGAACGTCCACAGAGTACAAAAGGTAAGACCTAATAAGAGAAATGAGCTTAGCACAACACGATATGGGATAGAAACCTAATCCTAAAAGGAGAAAACCCATCACTGAACAATCATAGGAATAGAAGAAATAGGTTCAGACCAAGTGACAGAACTCTCTATGAGTTGGGCTACATAAAAGATCCTATTCTAAAATGGATGTAGCTTAACTAAAGCCCAATGCAGGTTGAACTCTATGGAATCTAAGCCTCACTACCCTCTTAGAGCGTTACAAGGAATTTTTGGCCTAATGACAAGAGTTTAAAGTATGGGTTAAACCATAGGTGAAAGATAGCCTACACAAGCTAGGCCTAACACAAGGCCCCATATAGATTCAGCTTAGGGGTTTATGAGAGATTGATTGATGGACCTAAGCTAAACTTAGTTGATTAAACCTAAACCAAAGCCTATAGACTGAATTAGGAGAGCAGAGGTTTAATCCAAGACCAGGAAAGCAAGCTATATCGAAGCCCAATGCCAAGCAAAGCCCTAGACTACAAGTGAAGAAATTGGGTTCAACTAAGCCCTTACCCCAACATAAGGTGGAGCCTTAACCCGACACAAGATAGGACCCTATCTGCTTAGGATAGTGGGCTTAGTCAGCCCAACTTCTGTTGTCAACCAAAAAGGAAAAGTTCCCGTGATTTAAGGTTTATGGATATCCTACCCTAAGACGAGAGGATTAGGCTTAGAACAAGACCCATCAGTAGATAAGATCACATCTTCATGACAAGAGGTGTACACGTTAGGCCTCACTCAAGGTAATGGGCCAAACCTAACGAGTCCAAACAAATTGGATCTTATTATATGACAAAACCACAGATTGGGCTTAAGCCCTCCCCTATTTATTTGAATTCTAAAGGTCCATCATAGGGCCCAGAAACGCAGCCTATAAGTCAATTTTCCTAAGGTGAAAAAGAGTGAGCCCAACATAGAACCCCAAGCAATCTAACAAACACACGCAGTCACACAAGACAGGGTGGACCTATGGGAAATTTCTAAGCTCTCTAGTGTGGCTAAGTGTCTCCTTATAACTCCGGTAAGTCTTGGGGGCAGGAAGCTCCCATTGTGCCTCTCAAGATGGGCTAAAAAAGGTGGCCTACCCTGGTCATCAACGCGCTTGCTCCCCTTGACCTATCTCATGGTCTGGAGTGGGCCATGGGTACTGGTCCGTGGGGTGAAGAAAACTGGTCGCGGTCACAGCACAGGCCGAGTGGGCCAGGCGCCCGAAACTATAATCCGCCGGGCGAAAAAAGTTCAAGTGTGTGCAGGTCAAGCTCATTGAATTGGGTCTTTGTTTGGAAATAGCCATGGACACATTGGAGTCTACCTTTTCTATCTCCGGTTAAATAGTTTATGATTTCTTGATGGTTGACTGCTATATCTTAATTATATAATCGACTGGGAACGAATACTTTGAGCTCCTCTTCATTTGCGACTGGAATTTTTGTTACCCAGCTCTCAAGGAAGAAGGAAGCTTCAGAGCTGGAAAGGCGCACATCTTCAGTAGTACACTTAGCTTACACCTTATTTCAACTTTCACATAAATTTTCAGCACATTTTTACGAATTCGTCTTTCTAAATTCAACTATTAGCATAGCATTAAGTAGTCAACATTTTACACGCAGGGTTTTCCCATACCATACATGCAAACATAACAAATAAAACCAAACAAAGACACTTAACTTAGCTAGCATAGGAGTAGATCTCCATCAAACAAAGACAAAGAAAAGCCATGCATTAAAACGGGTCGACGGACTCTTCTAGTCTCCCCGGTCACCGAGGGTGGCAGCCCGCACAATGAGCTCTTTCTCTTCGTTGAGTAGGGCCCTCTTCCTGTCTTCCAGACCGCGAATGCGGTCCCGGATCAATTGCATCATTCTTCCTACGGCCTCCGGATCGAGAGCAGGCGGATGCTCCCAGAACAGACCGAGCATTTGCTCCTGTTGGAGCTTCTCGTTTTCCACGGTTTGTATTGATTGTTGAATGGAAAAAAGTCTTCCAGCGATAGCATAGTAATGATTGCTTTCCAATTGAAAAAGGAGGACCGGACCGCTCTTGCCACATCCTAACGAAACAGCTGCTTCCACCTCCCATGGGCATAAAAGATGGGTTTTGAAAAGCACACCGGATCATCGGCGAACGGCAAAACAAGAAAATAGTGGAAATCTCGAGAGTTTCAATCCCTTGACCCAGATCGATTGCTTTTGTGGTGGCATAGCCTCGTAGGTGCGTGAGGGGAAGCGATAGGCATAGCTTGCGATGACCTAACAGTCCTTGATTTTGAGATTTTTAGTTGGACTTGAAAGAATAGATATTGATAGGGCCAACGGCCCGATGCCAGTAGTTTCACCTTTTTGGGCATTACATTGCTCCATATCTTTCGATCTTGTACCTGGTGATGTACTTCACACAAACAGAGTCTCTAGGAACAACGAGAAAAGATCTCCTCCTTGTCTTCTAGATCAGTACTGCGCACCTCTTTGATCAGGATAAGCTGACTCACGCACGAGACATAGTCTTCCCAAATTTCTCCATCTGGGACTCCGTCTTGACTGAAAAAAGCTGGATAGCTCGCGGCAGAACCTCGACCTAAACGATACTACGTACAAAATTCTATATTTCAGATAGTAATCCGGCTAAGTAAGTAACTGGTAGTGGCTGGTAGTAGTTCCCCAACTCATGATGAGTCCATTCTACAGCTACAGCTCCAGGTTTATAAACCACGTCAAATCTGAGGTTGAGAGATGGTACTCTAGTTGAATCCACCCCTATCCCATCCTAGTAGGCCTGGAAAGTAGTATAGCCCTACTTGAGGTGGTTGGGGAGTCACGTCCATAGTTTCTAACTCACTGGAATTGAACCTTGAAAGCCTGTTATCCCGACTTTCCTTCTTAGCGACCCGCTGTTCCGCAGCTGCGGCAAAGGAAGGGGTGTTTTCATTTCTCGTCGTAGAGGAAGGAAGGTATTCCAGTGACAGCGGCGAAGGGCATACTGAAGAAAAGGGCGGTAGATCTACCTACACTCACTTGCGAATCACTCGATTCTACAAGGAATGAACAACCATAGAAAGATTAGAAATAGAGTGAACCACCTTTGTTTAAAAAGATAAGGATCTGCCGCTTCGCAGCGTCTTTCAAACAGAAATGGTATCACATCACTACATTAAGTATTCACTAGCGGATTTTCTACACTAACCCATAGGGACTCTATCTCTCAATCTCCAAGGAACGCCTGCAATGATGAAAGTTGATCAATTTCTTCCAGATTCTTTCCTTGTGCCTGCGACACTTTATAGGTTTGATCTCTTCTGAATACATATTCTAAATACCCCAGACTCCCCTAACGGATAAGAGAACTAGTCCGTTATGATAGCTTTCCCTCGGTTCACTTCGGCTAAGGCAGTAGCTTCGGGCAAGTAGACTGACTGATATGAGATTGAGCGAGGAAATGACAAGTATTCCACTCGTTCCTTGACCCCTCCAATCCATAAGGGCAGCCTTCATTCAAGCGATACCAGACCAAAAAGGGAGGAGAACTAACCAATATCAATCTTCATGTACCGACGGGTGCTGTCAGTCTAGCTCAACCAGGCGTATGATTCATCCTAGTTCAAGCTGTCTTATTCACACTGGTGCGTTCACTCTCCTCTCTTTCAAACACACCTTGCCTGCTGTCAGTCGTATGTCAGCCTTTCAACAATCAAATGTAAAATGCGTCACACATACCACTCGAACCTCGATCGAAGGCATACCGAACATAGGCAGAGATAAAGCAAAAAGAACGAAACCGAGCCTCGCAGCCCTCTTGATGCGATGAGAAAATGGCTAGTATTCAAGGCTAGTCCCAAGCAAAATGGCTATCCCGATAAGAAGAAGAAAGGGCTAGTCTGAAAGGAAAGGCTCAAGCGGGACTATGATTTGGGTAATCGAGACCTGATTGTGCTTTGCTGCCTGTTTAAGACAATCATGTTCACCTTGTTCACTGGCTCGCGGACTCCTCACCTTAGGGGATATGTCTCACTATACAAGGTACACGTAGTTCAGCAGCATAAAAGGAAACAACAGAGATGAGCACGCATCTCGCTCGGAAAGAATTCCCTAACTCTATTTGTCTCTGTTCCTCCCAGAGAAAAACCTGACTTCAACCTCCCACCCACCTATGCCACAAAAGAATAAGTGGGAGTTTATTTTGATGAGACTAAATGGTCGAAGCCTGAAATGTTAATGATTGATCAAGTCGATAATTGGCCAGTTAGACCACGAATGAGTCTGCTTCCCCTCATTGATTGAGCCTCTTGATCTCGCTATCATTGAATCAGTCATTCATGCGATGATGCAATTGAATTAGCGATTGCTGCTACTCGGTCTTGATCTGCTATGGAAAAAACAGTACATTGGACTGGTAATTCAAAACCTTATGCTAGCTCTGCTTCCGCAGGGCAAACTGCCGAATCCTTTGTCTCTCGCGATGTCACATTCATTTAGACTCTTCCATATTACTCTCCATCTTCCTTCCTTCTCACCGGCTCCATCGACATCCGCTCCTTTGTCAGTCCCCGGCCCCTACTATGGTATAAATAATGTTGGTCATCGGGCAAGACCTACATGTCCAGCCTTATGCTGATTGACCAGCAGGAAGAACTGGTTGGCCCCCTATCTATGGATAGGGGACAAAGTAGTGCTATTGCCTGCGCTTTGGGCACTATACCAGCTGAGGAAATGGACTCCAAAATCTGGGACTACACAGATGGAAGAGGCAGAGTGGGCGAGTTTCTGGAAGGGGAAGATCCCGCCTAAACTAAAGCACTGCTTTTTTTTGGCTAGCCAGACAAGACAGATTGTTAACAAATAAAGTGCGTCTCACCAGGCACTTAACCACTGATTGCTCGTGCAAAAGCTGTGGATTCCCAGTGGAAAACTGCCTACACATTCTAAGGGACTGCCCTATGGCAAGGCCAGTGTGGGAGCAACTCATCCCTCACAACCTTCACCAGCATTTCTTTGGCCTAAACCTCGGAATATGCTCAGTTACAGCTGCTGAATTATGGGCCCTGTACCATGGCTTGATGATAGCATGGATGGAGGACCATAGGAAGGTGGCTGTCACAGTGGACCCCTCTGCGGTGGTTACCTTAGTTTCGCGGGAACCATAAAGGACTAACCTACACGCCCCCCTCATCAGTGCTTGCCTAACTAGAGGTCCCCTTCTCTATTGGGTGCCATCCCGTTACTCGGGTGAAACCTAACTGACTAAATCTCCGGTGAGGCTCGAGAGACCTCGCCCGTGACTCACGATGTCTTTCCGCCTAGAAGTAGAGCATTTAAGAAACTATCCGTCAACTAATCCTCTTTTCCATGCATGCCTGTTTAGTTAATAATGCGATCTCTGGAATTCGCCGGCAGTGAGTAAGTCAACCGAGTCTGATCTTCTTTCCCCATCCTCCATGCCCACTATTGGTGGATCGAGAGGGGTATAGATAATGGGCGCGGTTGGTTGATCAAAACCCTTCTCCCGGGGTGGATGCGTATGGAGTGGACTCCCCTCATCTACTTTATTGAATAGCCGGAAAGAGATGCAGTCGATTGGTACCTCTATCTATATCTATGATGCAGTTCGTGCAATGCGGTTGATTACGATCTCGATCTAGCGAATGACCCACCGGCGACGATTCCCCCTCTATTAGATTACCGAATTAAAGAACGTCGGTTGTAGCGATTCCTGCTGGAAGTGGTTATGGCCGATCGACCCGAGTATAAGCAACAATAGCTAGGGAAAAATACAGGAGCAGAACCATTCATTGGAGAGACAGACCCTGATCAGTCAGTTGCCTGAGTGGTGACCCGGAACCGCTTTCAGCAGCTGGTAAGCCGCTGCTGTTCTAGAACCCTATTCTATATCTTGTTTTAGCTTTAACTTAACAAAAGTTTACCAAGCTTCAGTTCGAGTAGATTCCGAAAGGGGGGGTTAGTACTTTTTTCAATCATTTCTACATTACCCCTCTTTTTAGCCTTATAAGAAGCAAGGAATGGTGCTAGTCTGAAGGCTAATAGCTAAATATAGAGCTTGATGTCATATCTACCATAGTTGGTCAAAAGAAAATGGCAAGAGAAAGATCCGCGTCGACTACCGAGACCTCAACAAGGCCTGCCCAAAGGATGACTTCCCTCTGCCGAACATGGATATACTTACTCATCGACAGTGGTTCGAAAAGTTTTCATTTATAGATTGCTATAGTGGGTATAATCAGATAAGGATGGCTCCTGAGGATGCCAAGAAGACTGCGTTCCGAACGCCTAAGGGGCACTTTTCTAACAAAGTTATGCCATTCGGGTTAAAGGGTGCTACATATCAGCGAGCCATGACCACCATATTCCAAGACATGATGCACAAAGAGATCGAGGACTACGTCGACGATATAGTGGTGAAATCAGGCAAAGGGGAGAATCACATTGCAGTACTGGATCGGGTCTTCGAGAGGTGTCGAGCAAATAAGATGAAGATGAACCCACTGAAATGTGCCTTCGGTGTTTCAGCTGGTACATTTTGGGGATTCGTTTTCCATCGGAACGGAATAGAGGTTGACCCTTCGAAGATCAAGGCAATACTCGAGATGCCACCTCCGATTACTCTGAAACAACTAAGAAGTGTCATGGGCTTGATATCCTACATTCGCTTCTTTATTCCAAACCTCTCGAAGAAAGTAAAGCCCTAGTCAGTTATAATATAATGAAAAAGGGTGCCGAGTTTGTGTGGTCCGAAGAAGAAGGCTTTCCAAGCGATGAAGGACGAGCTCTTGTCTCCGCCAGTCTTGATGGCGGGGAAACCCTATCATCAACTATTTGTCCGCTACGACAAGTTCGCTCGGGGTGTTGCTAGCGCAGGAGGACCACGATGGTAAGGAGCGGCCTATATACTACCTTACCTGTCTCGAGTGTTGAAGCCAGCAGAATCACGGTACAGTAAAATTGAGCAGGCTTGTTTAGCTTTAGTCTTTCTTTGCGGCTGAGAAGGTTCTTTTGATCACGAGGTCTGATCCGACCAGGCATATGTTGAAGCAACCGGTCCTTTGTTAAGGCTGTCCGAGTTCGATATTACGTGCACTTCTCGAAAGGCGATGAAAGGGCAAGCTATAGCGGATCTACTGGCCGAGTACCCGGTCGAGTCCTCGACTGACCTATTCTATTGGTGGAGCTGCTCGACTGAAAGAAAGGGGTTACTTTTCTGATTCTTGGCGTCAGAGAAAGCAGAACAGACTGCCAACGATCTGACGATAGAAAGTCTTCGCCTTGTAGACTCACTTTCAGCTAATGGGAATCTTTGTCTTTCCCTCTGTCTTTCTAGTCATAGGGGATGGGATATTTCCTATTCCCGGAATTAGCCATCCCCCCTTGTCTTGATTCTCCTCTTGTCTCTTCTTTGACCAGTGGCAATTGATTTATTTCATTTTTCCGGGTATTCTGGTCGAGAAATTCCTTTGATAGGATAGAAGACAGAGGGCTTGATGTGATGGGATTAACGGGTTTGGGAAATAGATAGAATAGATAGACTCTCTGCAACTCGGCTTCCAAGCACTGGAAGAAGACTCACTCCTTTTCTCTATGATCCTTACCTACTATCCTAGCCATAGTTCTCTTAACCCTTAGGAGATGGATGATGAAACAAGTAAACCAGACCTTACAGGAGTGCTACCAATTAGAAATTCCTCACTGCACTAAGTCTCGAAGCCTGACGTTCGGGACGAACTGAACTCACTGAGCCGGGACGGAAACCCGGAGGGAAGCTCTCCTTTCCGCTGACTCCTCACAGCCTACCACTAAAGAGATGCGAAACAAGAGGTCAAACTCGGACTCACACTTTACCAGATCTAAATCTTTCTCCTATGGAAGAAGAGCTATTTGTGCATCTTACATAGTGTCCTTCTTTCCCTGTGTATGAGAGTTTATAGTAGTCAGTCTTTCCCTTCTCTAGTGGATTAATCACCATTCAATTGATCGGACTATATCAGCACTCATAGAAAGAGATCGGTAGTTAGATGTGATGACAAGGAATAACCAAAGGGATCAGGATGAATCCCATTCCTTTCTTTCTTGGTTTGTTGGTCCAATTCCAGATATCGGAACAGAGACGGAAAGCAGCAACCAGAGATCAAACTCCATAGTGGGAAATCCCATGATTTGAGCCTATCAGTATGGGATAGGCTTCCCTTGGTCTGCTTGGGCCATTCCATTGATACGCTCATCGGGCTCGTCGTTAGGAAGAGGTGGGATGGCAAGGATAGGAATCATTCCCATCGGTGAAATGAATCTTTTCTCCCAGATCTTCTTTGTAGTCCAACTTGGTATATGTATGAATTCATGTTGTCAGTCTATTTTCATGAAACTGAAGCCTATTTGAACCTGGCTTCTCTGCTTGCTTGGAAGAGAGGTCTAAGCGTCAAGCAATACGCGAGCTACAAGCAGCCAAGAAAAGCTAAGCTTGGCTAAGCAATTCTCATCTAAACAGATTCTATTCGATTCGCTATTCAGTGGTTACCACGCTGTCCACTAGTAATAGATAAGATAACTATCCATTTAGCTACCCACATTTTTTCTTTCCTATCTGTCTTACTGAAGAGTGCTGGGTTTTTCTTCTTCTCTAATTGACATTTGTGTCATGCTTAAGTATGCACAAAAAGCAGAGATTTCCAGTTATTTTATTCTCGGAGGTGAAAAGAGAATTCTTACTCCTACGTTTCGGCCTAAGTCAAAGGGAAAACACGAGGGCTGGTTCAAGGCAAGTCGAATCATATCATAAGTCGAGGCCCTATTTCACTAATATAGGAAAGGTATTCCCCTCCTTTATTCAATCAATTCATTTATTTTTGAACCTTCGCCCCTACACACGCCGCGATCTCGATGGTGTTTTGGCTTTTATTTTGACCAAGAGAACGAGCTAGACACAAAAGGTATCACCGAAAGGGGTTCAACCGAAGCCAGGTTGAAGTAGAAGATCTTTTTTTACGGCCGGCTTCTTCCTGATGTCTCGCCCAGGTCAAAGACTGAATCAAGCTACAGGTGAATATCAGAGGTTACAGATATGATAGACTTAAGAATACCTACCAGAAAGACTCATCCAATCCAAAATTCTGTACCAGAAAATACAAGATTTTTATTACTCGACCAAACGAGAAGCAAATACAAGGGGTACACTAATAAGTAAGATTGATGAAGTAGCAATGAATACAAAAAGAGGAAAAATGAACTCATAACAGAAGCCTAGAGGACAGTTCTTCGTGGAGGGATGAGCGATTGGACCGCCTACGGGACAGATGCGCCCCTTACCCCCTTTTCTAGATGACATGTTGGAAGCCTGCTCAAAGCAGGTATTAGCCAGAACCGTCATGTCTTAGCAAGAAGATTTCCAACTCTCGAATCAAAGAGGATGTTGCCTCCTGTTTGCTATTACAGGACACCACGGCGCAAAAGAATAGACTAATGTCTGCACGCCCTGATAATACTTGATTAGCCTTCCCCCGATTGGGACACTCGATAACTTGAGTTTTTATTGAGAAACTCACCCTCCAAAAGACTTGAAAACGAAACATCAGTATGTGAGGGGTATTTCATTTTGACACAAACCAGATCAACTCTTGGACGATGACTAGGAAACTTACGAAGTACTGCTTTTAGCTCTAAGTATAGAAAAAAAAAAGAAAAATGTTATAATAGGACGGAAGACTGATCAGATACCTTTCTCCTGACAGTGCTTTCAAGGCATAGCGCAATCTCGTGAAGAATATCATATAGTAAGATAAGTGAATCCACGTAATGTTAAGAATTTGCCCTTAGACAAAAAGGAACTATCTTATTTCCCATGCTTTTTTCTTGGTTAGACCAAGTTTCAAATCAAAGTCTCCCTTTTTGGGAGCGGAACTACATACAAAGGTCTGCTTCATGAACAACGAACTCTATAACCTGGTTCTCTCTTATCTATTGTCGTTAACTGCGGTTATCGTACTGCCCACCACTATTTGGATTATTTCCAGTAGTCGTATTTTTTGTCGGTTTCGCTCCATAAACCACGAGAATTTCCAGGAGCGGGTTCGGGAAAGTATCGAGGAAACGACCATTGAACGGGTTTCTCAGATCCTCGAGGATCTGTTTCCACAGTACGGGATGACTCCCGCTCGGAATGCGCCCTTTCCAAGGGTAATTCAGCACTTGCTGAATGGAGTGGAAGAGTCCGAACGCTTAAGTTATCTGGCGAACATTTACAATAGCTTGGTAGAAAACGGGATCCAGAGCCTCAACCAAATTGTTTAAGTTTTCATTTATATGATGGGTGGTGGGGGATAATTAGCGGACCCACTTAGTTATGTATTATTATAAGCTAAAGAAAGATTCGTGGACCTAATGATGGCCTTTTTGATCTCATTCGTATTCTGATCGAAGAAAGAAGGGCAGATTCAGCTATCTTTTTGAAGGCGATAGTTCACAGTGCTTATTATATATATACTTTCAAAGCCAACTCATGTTTCTACTCTATTTTCATTACGAAAATGTCTCACGTCAGGATCCGTTGCTCAAACCGAATCACGCCAACGTTATGAAAGTTCCTGGATTGTGTAAAATAAGAGTAGTACCAAAGGCAATACCTTCTACAAAAAATGGGAAATTGGCTATGGAGATTTCGTGCGGTCAGAAATTAATACAGACACAAAGGTCTTCGACAGGAAAGTCGTTTCGATCCAATCCGGGGTCAAATAAAGACAAAAAAGGATATGTCAGTAACCTAGCACGACAAAGCACTCTCCGAGGGCGTGGTTTGTATCATTTTTTGGTCAGAATCTCCACAGTAATGTCTCTATTAGATTCTCCGGTCGAAATACGGGAAAACTCTATTCAATTCTCGATGGAAACGGAGTTTTGCGAATTCTCCCCAGAACTGGAAGATAATTTCGAGATCTTCGAACATATTCGAGGGTTCAATGTGACTATTGTAACTTCGTCCAACACACAAGATGAGACTTTATCATCGTGGAGCGGCTTTTTGCAAAAAGATGAGGGGGAAACTCAGTAAGATGTCGGAGAAGCGAAATATACGAGATCGCAAACGTAGATTGCTCGCGGCTAAATATGAATTGAGACGAAAGCTTTATAAAGCCTTTTGTAAAGATCCTGATCTTCCTAGTGATATGCGGGACAAACATCGTTATAAGTTGTCCAAATTGCCAAGAAATAGTTCTTTTGCACGAGTAAGAAACCGATGTATTTCCACGGGTCGCCCTCGTTCCGTATATAAGTTCTTTAGAATTTCTCGTATCGTTTTTCGTGGATTAGCATCTCGAGGTCCTTTGATGGGCATAAAGAAATCGTCTTGGTAGCAACTACCAAGAAAAGGGTTAGCAGCTAGTCTACAAGCAAGGTAAGTAGGTCCATTACCGGCCGGCTTTGGACCGAAAAGACCTAACGGAGTAATCCCTTGATCTCGGATCGGAGATGCTAACAGGGCGGGAATCGAAGTGGGGGACCTCTCTACCGCCTCTGTCTATCTCCTGTCAAGTATGCTCCCCAGACATAGACTACGTACAGGGTAGTCCTCTTGTAAAGATAGAATATCACCGCGTGAACATAACATGTTGTTGCGAATGTAATTCCTTCCCGAGGTATCGACCACTATGGACTACATTTGGATGTGGGACGTGAAGGTTCCTTTAGAGTGGTTTGCAAATACGTGGAGTGGGCCCTATGGAAAAAGCTCTCTGCTAGGCTGATTTCAAACTTTTGGGAGGCTGTATCGGGTTCTTTTTGATATGTGCGCGAGAATGCGCATGCATTCCGATCAATCCGAAATAAGGACTCTTTGGGCTCTATTGTTTTCTACCCTGAAAAAGATCTCTACTGTGAGTAGGAATCTATTGATATGTGAGGGTCTAAGGGGGGGCCGGTTTTCGTGGATCTAGGCATGGTTTATGCCATGATCAGTATAGGTGTTCTTAGTGACCGCTTTTCTAATGGTAGTCGTTTCAGTGGGTCCATGTATGGGAGCAGACTGTTTTCAGTATCTCTTACTGGTCCATTTATCTGGGGGTAAGACTGAAGAGTGGCATGCCGGTACGATTGGTCGATTCGGATTGGTACTCTAGTTAGCTTGAAAGGACTTCGACTTTTAGAGAGGGAAAAATACCTCGTTTCCGATTGGCTCTGGTTCGTTTACCGTACCCCATAATCTATTTTTACTTTTTGTTAAAAAGGACCGATCCTTTTGTGCCAGTACTGTTATGAGAGGGAGTGTAGACCGCGCGGAAAAGGGACCGAATCCGTTACTGCTATGTATATCTTGTACTCAATCTGTTCATTTTTGTACAGCTCCTTAGTCTTCGATCGCCTCGGTTATCCAGCCTATTTTTGACCATTTCTTTACTTATGTATGCCGCAGTTTTTTAATGGTTAGCAGAGCCTCCCCTTTCTTCTTACTTTACTTTCAAGCTGTATACAGATCTTTTATCTGCCGGTTCAATGACACTTTACTATCTGGTGACTGATTCAATCATACGCCGGATCTGACAATGCTACCTTCATTTTGGCCTATGATGATAGACTCTTTCCCGAATTGCTTTCTTCATACATCTAGGGTTTTCTCTTAATCCATTTTTGGAGGCCGATTTAAGTTAAGAAAATTTTTTTAGCGGGATGACAAGATATTTTTCAATTTTTAGTTATACAAAAAGGAAGGGCCTTATTACGTGGGTCAACGTATATAATCAATAACTTGATGAAGCAATCAATTTCGATTAAGAAGACCTACTTCTCCACCCTGTGGAAGAATAGAATCATAAAAGCGAGGCGATCGGCAGTGAGCAGCAGGAAGAGCAGTGTCCGTACCACAAGCTGTGCGTTCAGCGATTCTTATATCAAGCTGATGACGCAAGAAACGATAGCTTCTTTACAATGAAGATAGTTCCTAAAGACAAGACGGAGTGGAGTCCCCAAGGAAAGCTTTCTTTATATAATACTTGATGCTGCTAGCGCACTGTACTGGACGTAGGAAACTAAAACCCTCGGCTCACTCGTCAACTGTTATCATGACCTCTATCATTTCTAAGGGGCAGGGCTCACCGAGATGAGAAAAGGCTGTCCAGACTGACGTCATGGGGGCGGAGGCGGAGACTAGCTTTCGAGCTGAGCTTTCTACTCTCAGGCTTCCGTCTAAGAAAAGGAGGTGGGTTCCTCGAAATGAACTGAAATGGGTTAGGCAAACCTTTATCCGACCAAATCGCTCAGAAGGCACCTATTCATCAGAACTACGACAATGAATGGGATAGGGAACATGCTTCGACTTGGAGACAAGACGGCTGGCTGTGATTGTGGAAGTAAGACCATATGAATGCCAGTACGGTAACTAGCCACGGGAGACTCCTTTCACTTCAGATCAGAAACGGATCCTATGTCATTCGACGCTGGCTCCAAACCGGAAAAAAAACATAACCAGTCTTTCCACGGGTATGGAATTCCAGGAAAAAGACAAGGCATATAACTGGAGTTCTCTAAAAGGACATACCAGGCAAGCAAGCAAGCGAAAGAGCAATCCGCTTTCAAGCTTCAGTGTGAAAGTGAACGCTCAGGGAAGAGAAGCTTTCAGATCTTTGTTTTGACACACTCAAAGAACATATTTGTAATAAGATAATGGAACTACTTCAATCATTTTATGGATCTAAATATTTAGAAAAATTTTACGGAAGAGAAGATACAAAGCGCCGAATTTATCCAAGTACTCTATTTATCAATTTTTTGATACGATTTTATTTTAGTTAGGGGTGTTACATCAAGCAATCTTTTTTGGCCACTATGATTTTATGTTAAAGTGAGAACTTTTGGGGAAAAGAAACCAACCTCTAGGAACAGGAGCACCAAGTTGGTATGGAAGAACTGCTTCGCAGCGGGAAATCCATCCCTATATAAGTTCTCGGACGAGGTTCTATTCTTGAATTGAAATGAACAGAACTTGTATAGGCGGAACGCGCCCGCATAGGAGAGCAGAGGCGCCATCCGTACTAATTTCATCCCAACCAATAAGGCGGGCTAGTCCCCGGGGATCAAAATTTTCCTTGATCGTTCCCAGGTCTTTTATTTCATTTTTTTCGCCGTGGTTAGGTGCTTTAACGTTCGAAAACATTGAACTCAAGGAGCAACCCATACATAAGGAAAAGCCTGAATGAAAGGCTAAGACCATAGCGAAAGGGACAAGAATGCGACAGTAGCAGATAGACTAAGGAGAGAAAAGATACATCCATACAACAGGAGAACGAAGGGAATATGGGGGACGGGATAAAGCAATTCTCCTTCTTTTCTTTTCCGAGGGGTTAGAGAAGGATAGATGCTTACTAGACATTCGCGGAAGACAAGCCCCATAAAAGATAGACAGGGCACAACATTCTGTCAGAAGTACTGTGGGCATTTCAAAAGCAACACAGGAAAAAGGCCAACTACCCAACTATTGGGCCATGAAGTACTTTGACCTTATGAATTCGTAGTGCCTTCAATCAGAAGAGCAAAGCAAGACCAACTAACTCAATAGGAATATGCAGAACAAATAATGGAGTTAGTTTCATTAAATGAAGCAGAGAAAGGAGAGCTAGCATTTCATCTAGATGCAATGATGCAGCATAAAGGATGGAGGGCGGTTGGGTGGGGTGTAGTTAGGCATGATTTTTCTGAGCCTATTAGCTATGACTTTTGTTTTCACCTTGTATGCCACGTTACACAGGACAATGGGTCTGAACTGGCCAAAAGACTGGGGTGCGTTAACTTTCGGGATTAGGACGATGAAGGTATGGTTGAGACTCTCCTCCAACGATGCTGTTGTGAAGGCTTTTTACTAAACTCCTGACACTCTCTTTCCCAGCACTTCTGGGAGTGGTAGAAAAAAGGCTGAAAACCGTCTGAAGGGGCTTTCTTTAAAGGCTTCCATGGCGAAGACCGCCTTTTCTTTTTTACTTAAAGTCCTGGTGGGAACTGCTGTGAAGAAGTCCGAGCATACCATTAACTATGCTATAAGATGAGCCATATGCAAACCGAACCGTTGGAAAAACCAACGCAAATAAATATCATATTGACTTTCTCTCGTTCTAAAGATAGATAGAAAAGGTTGGAGAGAGTGGCTTTATGAAATTATCTCCTTTTATAATTCCACACACCTTTGCCCTCTTTCACTGAGGAGGAAAGAATAATCTTCCAAGGCGAGCAGAGAAATTTCCATTAGATTCCATTCCTAAACTTGCTTTCTTGCAGCAAGATGATCAGTCCGGGAGTGCTGGAGAAAAGAAAAGAGAAAGTGGTAAAAAAAACCTCTCTGATTCGGTCACCGAGCAGTCGGACGACTCTTCAGTAACCCAGGATGACCCGACCCCTTCGACGCTTCTTTCGCTCTATACCCCCTCCATCCTTCTACGGTGGAAGAAAGGGTACTACCAATTTCTATTTATAGTAGGGCCCCAGAATGCCAAAAGGTGGGGGAGCAAGAGTTGTCACGATATAAAAGAGAAATAAATGACTATAAGGAACCAACGATTCTCTCTTCTTAAACAACCTATATCCTCCACACTTAATCAGCATTTGATAGATTATCCAACCCCGAGCAATCTTAGTTATTGGTGGGGGTTCGGTTCGTTAGCTGGTATTTGTTTAGTCATTCAGATAGTGACTGGCGTTTTTTTAGCTATGCATTACACACCTCATGTGGATCTAGCTTTCAACAGCGTAGAACACATTATGAGAGATGTTGAAGGGGGCTGGTTGCTCCGTTATATGCATGCTAATGGGGCAAGTATGTTTTTCATTGTGGTTCACCTTCATATTTTTCGTGGTCTATATTATGCGAGTTATAGCAGTCCTAGGGAATTTGTTCGGTGTCTCGGAGTTGTAATCTTCCTATTAATGATTGTGACAGCTTTTATAGGATATGTACTACCTTGGGGTCAGATGAGTTTTTGGGGAGCTACAGTAATTACAAGCTTAGCTAGCGCCATACCTGTAGTAGGAGATACCATAGTAACCTGGCTTTGGGGTGGGTTCTCCGTGGACAATGCCACCTTAAATCGTTTTTTTAGTCTTCATCATTTACTCCCCTTTATTTTAGTAGGCGCCAGTCTTCTTCATCTGGCCGCATTGCATCAATATGGATCAAATAATCCATTGGGTGTACATTCAGAGATGGATAAAATTTCTTTTTACCCTTATTTTTATGTAAAGGATCTAGTAGGTTGGGTAGCTTTTGCTATCTTTTTTTCCATTTGGATTTTTTACGCTCCTAATGTTTTGGGGCATCCCGACAATTATATACCTGCAAATCCGATGTCCACCCCGCCTCATATTGTGCCGGAATGGTATTTCCTACCGATCCATGCCATTCTTCGTAGTATACCTGACAAATCGGGAGGTGTAGCCGCAATAGCACCAGTTTTTATATGTCTGTTGGCTTTACCGTTTTTTAAAAATATGTATATACGTAGTTCAAGTTTTCGCCCGATTCACCAAGGAATATTTTGGTTGCTTTTGGCGGATCGCTTACTACTAGGTTGGATCGGGTGTCAACCTGTGGAGGCACCATTTGTTACTATTGGACAAATTTCTCCTTTTCTTTTCTTTTTCTTTTTTGCCATAACGCCCATTCTGGGACGAGTTGGAAGAGGAATTCCTAATTCTTACACGGATAATGAAATTCAAAAAAGAAAAGAGGTGTGAAAAATGAAAATTCTGACACCAATCATTTACGAGTGAGTATTACACCAAGAATTGACAAGCGGATGAGTTTTCTAGTTGGCTATGTTGATATAGCTTAGATAAGGAAAATCTACGAGAAGAAAACGAGCCATCCTCACCAATTGAAATTAAGTCATTCGAACCTACTTTCGGAAAATCATCAGCAATGGATAAGCCAGCAGTATGCAAGCTCAAGGGGAAAAAGCGGGGTTTCAAACCTCATACCAAGAGAAAGATTCCAAACAAGTACAAAGAAAACAGCAAATTTTATTTATAACCAGCATACGCAAAGCAAAGAACGGAAAGGTGCTTTGTACCTCACTTCGCTAAGCAGCGATAATTGTACTGAAGCTCTCTTTCCAACGCCCGCCGATCGTACTACTTCATTCTTAGTGTGCTGACCAGATACCCCACCAATAATGAGCTAAGAGCCATAGCAAGAGATATATATAGCGTTGCCCTCCGGCTGAGTGAGCTCATAAACTGGCGAATCAATTCATTTGAAAGATAAAGTAGGGTCTAGCTGATTTCCGAGTTGACCAATGATAGATAGGTAGGAATGGCAGGACCTAAACGAGCTAGGCTTCGTTAGCCAGTTCTACTTTACTTTACTTTAAGAAGCTATTCTTAATGCCATGCCGCTCGGGCTCCCGGTGATAGAGGGCTCTTGGAATAGATGATATAAGATCTTACTCAAAGAAGTATTCTAAATATAGAGATATGGTTTATACCAGTATACAGCAAGAACAATGTCAGCCAATTAGCAAAGAGCAAGCTAACTAACTATACCGTACTAGACCAAAGACTGAACATTAACATACCTATAAAAGACAAGACCAGGCAAGAAGAATGTTCGCCTTGCTGTCATGTTCACTGCTACTGACATATGAGACATCGCTAGCCGCCCGTTTTCTCCCATTCAAGCCAGCAAAGGTAGGGGACGAGAAAGGT